CTATAGATATATAGATATTTGGGCTGTAGTTGACAAAGAACCAATACCAATATTATTGTTTCTTAGTCTAGATTAGAAATTGAAATGGGGCGTGGCCAAGTGGTAAGGCAACGGGTTTTGGTCCCGCTATTCGGAGGTTCGAATCCTTCCGTCCCAGCGCATATCCCCTTTTTATGCTCCATTATTCCCATAGAAAGAAGTAGGGGGAGTTAATCCGTATTAATTTGAATATCTGTGTCTGTTTAAATCTCATTAACAAATGATCAAGTTCCATAACATATTTCTATATGTTATGGAGCCAATCTATTTTCTTTGAATCTCATTTTATTTAGGTATTTCGTGTTTGGCTCTAATGAAAAATTGGAAATCTATGTACCGGTTGAGGCAGGGGTGATTTATCCTATCCCTTTTATTCACTTTATGACAAGAGTCGATTATTGAAATATTACTCAATCCCATGTTAAAAAAAGTTTATCATATAAACTAAGGAAAAGTATCGCTTATATGATATATGATATGTATCGTTCTATAAAAATTTTTGGGTTTTTGTGAAAACGATTTGTGATCCCTTAAACTATTTAAACTGAAATTATTTAAATTCTATATTATAGAATATCTATAATAGTGACAACTGTTCAGTCTATCTGATAGATACGAAAAACCCTCCCTATTTTTTTTAATTTTAATTTTCGTAATCAGATGAAAAGAATAAAGATTCAAATCTTAACTTACATCATTTTTTTATCCATCTCATGAAAAAATTGGATTTCTTTCTTCTTTATCTTTGATCTTTTTATCTATTTTAAATTAAATCAGTGATGAGTCAATTAAAAAAGAAAAACTGATCTTCCTATGAAGATCAAACGTGATACTTATTGTTCAATTTTCTTCAAATTAAATAATTATGTCTAAATAGGAAACTTTTTCAATTTTAATTAGAACTATTTTTACTAAATTTTTTTAATGATTCCTTGTAAGTGGAATCTTCGGTACTCAAAAAGTAGGAAATCGTTTACTCAATCCTATTGAGTCACTTGAAGATGCAGATTCATTATTCGTTTATATATTTCTATTTCTTTCTATTATCTATATATTAATATTATTTATGTATGTTAAAGATGCTTTCTTGCTAAGACTTTTTCAGAAAAATCGTTCCACATACACATATCATATATAGAAGAAAAAGTCTAGATTACGATGTCTATGTACAACCGAACCAATGACTATTCATGATTCCATGATTGAATCAATTCCATACCGGTTCCAAATTCGAGGAATGTTATGGTAAAACTTCGTTTGAAACGATGTGGTAGAAAGCAACGTGCGACTTGAAGGACACGATCCATTGTGGATTTTTACATCCACCATTTTCGATTTATCTAGGAATGAGGGTGCTCTTGGCTCGACATTGTTTGTTCTGTTACACTCGATTTTTTGTTGGGTTGTAAATAGTCCACGATGGAGCTCGAGTAGAAAGGATTAATTCATTTCTCGGGGGCAAGGATCTAGGGTTAATGCCAATCAATCGGAACAACTTCGTAAATGTATCTTCCATATAGAAATCGAAAGTATCCAATTCGAGCAAGTTTTCAATTCAAAAGTAAAACTTGTTGGAATTTATCCAACTTTTTCGATTCAAAGTGTATCACGCGTGAATCAACTGTCCATAGGATTCTTTGATAGAAAGAAATCAAAAAGGGTATGTTGCTGCCATTTTGAAAGGATTAAGAAGCACCGAAGTAATGTCTAAACCCAATGATTAAAAATAAGAATAAAGGATCTAAGAACAAGGAAACACCATTTTAATTGTCTCGATAGTCGCAATAACTGGATCAGACTAAAGACTCCAAATAGAATTTGAAACGAGAGAAACAAAAGGGGGTAAAGACCACTCAATAAATGAAATTTACTAAAGATTTTTCCTTTGAGCTAGTTGAGAGTTATCCAACTTGAGTTATGAGTACGAATGGTTTCTTTTTCATTTTTAGGAAGAAAAAAAAAGACTGAAATCATAGTCTAATTGATTTTATAGGCCCATTTGTCATTTTATTTATTAGAATTGCATACATAGACAAAACGTCAAATCAAATCATTTTTCTCGAGCCGTACGAGGAGAAAACTTCCTATACGGTTCTAGGGGGGGTATTGTTCATCTACATCTATCCCAATGAGCCGTCTATCGAATCGTTGCAATTGATGTTCGATCCCGAAGAGAAGGAAAAGATCTTAGAAAGGTGGGATTTTATGATCCAATGAAGAATCAAACTTATTTAAATGTTCCTGTTATTCTAGATTTCCTTGAAAAGGGTGCTCAACCCACAGAAACTGTTCAGAATCTTTTAAAGAAAGCGGAAGTTTTTAAGGAACTTCCGTCTAATCAAACGAAATTCAATTAAAGAAATACCGAGGGGGGGTAGCGACTTGTATATAACTTTGTAAAATGGGTCTCTACTTGTTTTTTTGATCCCCCCCCCCTTTTTTTTCTGCTGTATTCGTATCT